TTAAGTATTAAATTTTATATTTCAGAAGAAGAAGGATTCGAACCCTCAACCTTTGGTTTTGAAAACCACAGCTCTAACCTAATTGAGCTATTCTTCTTTTAAAATTTAAGAAACGTTAAAGTAAACATTCATACACGAATGTCTTGTATGAAAAAAAGGAGAATACATTTCTTTTGTAACAGGTAATAAAAAATTATTTTCTAAACATTTAAAAGAAAACGGTAAGTTATTTTTTTTTAATTCAAACATTAAATTTACTATTTTGCAGTAAAGTAAAAATTTATTACAATTTAAAAGAACCTCCAAAAAGTTTCAAAAATTAAGTTTATTTAACAAAATTTTTAAAAGATAACCATCTTCAGAAGGTCTTCCATTACTAAAAACAATTTTTATATTTACTCTTTGACCAAAAAATCATTCTTGAATTAAAAAATTAGAAAAAATTATAAATTTGTTTGAATTAGCAACATGCGACTTTATTTTGTATTTCACATTTTTTTTTGAATGTGAAAGTATATTGTACAAATTTTTATCAATAGAATCATATTTATATAAGTATAAAAAACTTAAATGTAATCTAGGATAATAGTAGTTTTTCATATAATTTTGTAGTTTTTTTGTAGAAAATGGAAGTAATAGGACTCGAACCTATAACTTTTGTACGCAAAACAAATATTTTACCATTAAAATTATACTCCCTTTTTTCTTTATATAATTACTACAATAATTATAATAACGTAATATAAATGAAGAGAGTAGGATTCGAACCTACGGAAGTTTTAACCAATAGATTTACAGTCTATCGCCTTGAACCGCTCAGCCATCTCTTCTCTTTTGTTAAGTCTTCCCCTTATTATAATCGTTTTTTATTATTTCACATTTTACATTTATAAAAAAATGTAAAATGTGAAATAATAAAAAACGATTATAATAAGGGGAAGAATAAAAAGAAAGAGTGTATAGCTTAGTATGGTAAAGCAGTAAACTTTTAATTTATAGATCTTAGGTTCGAGTCCTAATACACTCAACAAAAATAAATACATAATATTATGTATTTATTATTCGCTATCTATTAATAACTAAAATAAGTATATTATATAATATGTACCCTTTAAATATATACATTAAAGAAATTAAGTGGCGTATATTTTATTGCATCTTAAGTTTATTAACATCGTTTTTTATTACTTTTCATTCTGTTGAACTAATTTTTTTATACGAAGCGTACCCATTTATTAAATTTATACATAAAAAATTTATCGCAACGCATGTAATGGAATTGTTTAATTCTGCGTTTCAAATAAGTTTTTTTATAGTTTATATAAACATTTTTCCTTTGATTTTTTACCATATTTTATCATTTTTTTCTAATAGTTGATTTATATATCAAGTTTATCTTTTTAAAATCTATTTTTATTTGTATTATTTTATTATTTTAGCTGCTTTTATTTTTACTAATTCCAATTTTTTACCAAGAACTTTTGAATTCTTTACTCAATGGGAATTACGTCAAGAAAATTCATTATTACAATTAAAGATGGATGCTCGTATTTACTCTTATTTGACATGAATTATGGAAATACACAATTTTATAAACTTTTTCTTATTTTTTTTAATAGTACTTTTTTTTGTAATTACATTATATACTTCCCCTATTCAATCTTATAAATTTGTAAAAGACTTCAAAAAACAAGTATGATTTACTCTAATTGTTATAACTTTTATTTTTTCTACAGGCGACGTTTTTACACAGATTATACTAATCTTACTTAATATTTTATTAGCAGAAGTACTTTTTTTTGTTACTTGTTTTCGTTTTACACAGTTTAAATTTCTGGTAGCTCAATTAGGTTAGAGCAATTAGCTGTTAACTAATAAGTTATAGGTTCAAGTCCTATCCAGAAAGATTTTAGGTAATTAACTTAATAGGTAGAGTGTTTCATTTACATTGAAAAAGTTATCGGTTCGAGTCCGTTATTACCTATAAAAAATATTTATAAAGTGTCTACATTAGCCCAAATTTTAAAAAATCAAAGGAAAAACAAAAAAAACAAAAAAAAATCTCCAGCTTTGTCAGGGTCACCGCAAAAAAAAGGAGTTTGTTTACATGTTTATACTATGAATCCTAAAAAACCAAATTCAGCGGATAGAAAAGTCGCCAAAGTCCGTTTAACTAATGGTCGTTCAATTATAGGTTATATTGGCGGTGAAGGTCATAACTTACAGGAACATTCTTTAGTTTTAGTTCGAGGAGGCAGAGTTAAAGATTTACCTGGTGTTCGTTATCACTTTATTAGAGGAAACTACGATTTACATTCTGTCTTCAAACGTCAGAAAAGTCGATCTAAATACGGTAAAAAAAAGATCAAAGAAGCTCCTATAGTTTAATTGGTTAAGACAGTATTTTTTCGTGATATTAATGCGGGTTCGAGTCCCGCTAGGAGTATACATCTACACGGGATAGAGTAATTTGGCAAACTCATTAGGCTCATGACCTAAAAGTTGCGGGTTCGAGTCCTGCTCCCGTACCTAAAATTCTTTACTATGAGAGACTTTAAAAAAATTAAAATTGAAAAAAACAAAACTATTTGACGTAAGTTAAAAAAAAGAACAAATTTAAAAAACTTTCGTTTAAATTCTGCTTCTGTAATAACATACACTAAATATAATACATTAACAAATTTTAAAAAAACTTACTTACTTGGTTTGAACTTAAAACTACTTTCTCAAGTCTTTGCAGAAGAAGCATGTATTTTAGTGTTGTTTTATTATTGACTAAGAAAATACAATTTTAATTTTTATTAGGGTAGTAAACAATTAAAAAAACAGTTGTCAAAATAAGAGTTTGATCCTGGCTCAGAATGAACGCTATCGACTAGCTTAACACATGCAAGTCAATTAACTTTTGGCGAACGGGTGAGTACCGCATAAAAATTAACCTTTAAAAATTAAGAAAAGTTTATGCAAGATTAGGTTGTTGGAATGGTTAATAGCTTTCCAAGCCAATAATCTTTAGCTGATCTTTGAGGATGAACAGCCACATTGGAATTGAGATACGGTCCAAACTCTACTTAGAGGCAGCAGTGGGGAATTTTAGGCAATGAGCGAAAGCTTGACCTAGCTAAGTCATATGTGTGAAGAAGGTTAATAACTGTAAAACACTTATTGTATTTTTAATGATGATTAAAATAACAAATAGTCCTGGCTAATTTCGTGCCAGCAGCCGCGGTAAAACGAAAAGGACAAGCGTTATTCGGATTTATTGGGCGTAAAGGATACGTAGGCGGAAAATTAACTAGCATTTAAAGTTAAATTTTATTATTTAAAAGTGTGTTAAAGTAATTTTCTAGAGTTTGATGAAAAGATTACAGAATTTCAAGTGTAACGGTAAAATGTGTTGATATTTGAAGGAATCTCAATAGCGAAAGCGCTAATCTGGATCAATACTGACGCTAAGGTATGAAAGCATAGGTATCAAAAGGGATTAGATACCCCTGTAGTCTATGCCCTCAACTATGAATGTTATTTTTTGGATTAGTTTTCAGAAAAAAAGTTAACATATTAAACATTCCGCCTGGGGACTACGGTCGCAAGATTAAAACTCAAAGGAATTGACGGGGACCTGCACAAGTAGTGGAGCATGTGGTTTAAATTGACAGTACGCGAGAAACCTTACCAATTTTTGTATAGTGTAAGTACACTACAGGAGTTGCATGGCTGTCGTCAGTCCGTGCTGTGAAGCGTTTGGTTTATTCCAATAAACGGACGAAACTCTTTTACATTTTTATTATATGTTAATGTATATAGCTAAAGATATATTAGAAGAAAGAAAGAATAACGTCAAGTCCTTATGACCTTTATAAATTGGGCTACTTTCATGTGCTACAATAATATTTTCAATTAGCAGCAAAATATGTTAAATTATTGCAAATCTAAAAAAAGTATTAATCAGATTGTTCTCTGCAACTTGAGAACATGAAGTTGGAATTACTAGTAATCGTAAATAAGAATGTTACGGTGAATTAGTTCTCAGGTCTTGTACACACCGCCCGTCACGCTATGGAAATTTTTTTACCTGAAAAAATACAATACTTGTTATTATATTTTTACGGTAAAAAATAAACTGAAGTGAAGTCGTAACAAGGTAGTCGTAGGGGAACCTGTGGCTGGAAAAATAAATTTACAAATAAATTTACTACCCTACCAAAATTCAAATTAAATGTTAAATCAAATTAGCTGTATTATGTTTTCAACTTTATTGTTTTTTATTAGTGTTCTTGGTATTTTTTTAAATCAAAAGAACATTTTAGTTATGTTAATGGCATTAGAAATAATGTTTTTAACACTTGGTTTTAATTTAGTTTCATCTTCTATTTATTTAGATGATATAACAGGACAAATTTTTGCTTTATTAATTTTAACCGTAGCAGCAGCTGAATCTTCAATTGGTTTAGCTATTTTGGTGATTTATTATCGAATTAGAAGTGTAATAACTGTAGAGTTGATGAATTTAACTAAAGGTTAAGTTTGATTAAAATAACATGGATTTTTATATAAAAAGCATTCAAAAAAAATCTTGGTAAAAAAGTTTAGAACGTCGCGCGGCGAAACGTTGCAAGGAGGCACAGGCCTGCGATTTGCAAATTTTCTTTGGAAAACCGTTATTTGTTAAATTAAATTATAGTGTGAACTGAATCATCTTAGTAACACTAGAAAACAAATCAAACGAGATACTGTAAGTAGTGGCGAATGAAAGCAGTTTAGGCTTAGTAATTTTTGTGAAAATTCTTTGAATCAATATTAAAGTACCTAAGAAGGTTTAAGTCCTGTAAAAGTTGTAAAAAATTACGATTTTAAGTATTACGATTTAATTTGTATGAATATGGGAGGACCACCTTCCAAGCTGTAGTAGCTTTTTTAACCGATAGTGTACGAGTACCGTGAGGGAAAGATGAAAAATTCCGTTTAGGATCATTAAAAGTAAAGTTGAATGCTTCATTTTTTGAAGTTTTATTAATATAACATAAAATGACAAAGTGCCTTTTGCATAATGAGTCAGTAAGTTAATATGGTATAGCAAGCTTAAGTAAAAATATGTAGGCACGTTTTAAGTTATATTTATTAAACCTGAAGTCAAGTGATCTAACTGTGAGCAGGTTGAAGATTCAGTAACATGTTTTAGAAGACCGAACTCGTATATGTAGCAAAATATTGAGATGACTTGTAGTTAGGGATGAAAGATCAATCAAACTTGATGATAGCCGGTTTTTCACGAAACGTATTTAAGTACTACATCAATAAAAGTAAACTGCAGGTATAGTAAAAATTAAATGAAGGGGCTTTTGTTCTACTGAATTTAGTTTAACTTCAAATTGTAGTTTAATTTTGTATTGATAGACAGTCTTTAAGCGATAAGGTTTAAAGACGAGAAGGAAACAACCCAGATCATTTGTTAAGGTCTCAAAATTATAGCTTAGTGTGGAAAATTTTTTATGAGACAAATAATTTAAATAGGCTTAGAAGCAGCCTTTTACTGGAGAAAGCGTTTTAGCTCATTGTTACTCTATAAAAATTTAAAATAAAGGAGGCTTAAAGTTATATACCGAAACAATGAATCAAATTTTTAATTTGATAGTAGTGAAACGTTCTGTAAATTGTTTTATTAATGAAAATTGAATAAAACTTGATCAGAAGCGCTAATGCTGACATGAGTAACGTAAACTATGTGTATTTAAAATCATAGTCACCTATTACTGAAGAGTTTCAACGTAATTTTAAGTACGTTGAGTTAGTCGGTCCTTAAGAGAAGAGTAAAAACTATACTTGAAAGGTGTTTATCCAGTTGTATATGACAAATCACAAGTTTGTCGTGCATTAGTTAATTAAAAACAGTAATGCTTTTAGGTTAGTTTTACTATATTTTTAACTTCGAGAAAAACTTGCAACATTGATATATTGACCGTATTTAATCCGACGCAGGTAAGTAAGTAGAAAATACTAAGGTGTATGGGAGAATTAAGTTTAAGGAACTTGGCAAATTTACTCTGTAAACGCAGGTAAGTAAGTAGAAAATACTAAGGTGTATGGGAGAATTAAGTTTAAGGAACTTGGCAAATTTACTCTGTAAGTTCGCAATAAAGAGTACCGTATTATATTTACGGTGTCACAAAATAGAAAGTAACGACTGGTTATCAAAACCACAAGACTCTGCTAATTGGTTAACAAGATGTATAGAGTTTGACACCTGCCCGGTGCTTGAAGGCGAATAAATGTATGTTTACGCGTATATTTTAATCCCAAGTAAACGGCGGTTCTAACTATAAGAATCCTTAGGTAGCGAAATTCCTTGACGGGTAAGTTCCGTCCTGCATGAATGGTGTCACGATTGCTTTACTGTCTCTAATTTAAACCCAGTGAAATTACATTGTCTATGAAAATGTAGGCGTTTTACAGTAAGACGGAAAGACCCTAGATCCTTTACTTTAACTTTGTATTGAAAAAAGTTACGGTTTTATGTAGTTTATAAGTGGGAGTATTAAAAATACTTTAATGAAATACCACTTGAAATATAACTTTTTTCTTTATTTGTTCTACTGAATAAAAACAGTATAAAGTCGGAAGTTTACTTGGGATGAGGACCTCCTAAAATGTAACGGAGGTGTACATAAAATAAGTTTTAATTATTTTTTTTAAATAATTAAATGTATAATGACAGTAAACTTATTTGATAGTGAGATTGATAAATCGAACTGAGATGAAAGTCAGTCATAGTGATCCGGTAAATATGTGTGGAAATTTTACCGCTTAACAAATAAAAGGAACTCTAGGGATAACAGATTCATCATGGTTAAGAGATCCTATTGATGCCATGGTTTGATACCTCGATGTCGACTCATCTTATCCTGGATTTGAAGCAGATTCCAAGGGTCTAGTTGTTCGCTAGTGAAGAAGGTACGTGAGTTGGGTTCAGAACGTCGTGAGACAGTTCGGTCCCTATCTGCTGTAAAAAAGAAAAGAGAAAAGTTTATTTTTAGTACGAGAGGACCAAAATAAGTTAACCTCTAGTTTGTTGATTGTTATACCATTAGCATGTCAATTAGCCACGTTAGTATTGTTTATATGCTGAAAGAATCAATTGCATGAAAACATATTTTACTCTTTTCGAGAATAACCTAAAAGATTATTAGATAGATCGGTTTACTATATTTTTTAGTAATAAAGTTGTAGTTAAATACGAATTTATTCATAAATAGATCCATGTTATTTTAATCAAAAATAAATGTAACGGTAATTAATAATGTCACGAAAAATAAATCCGATAAGTTTTAGACTTGGTTTATCTCAAGTTTGAAATAGTACACTTCAAGTATATGGGAAGAATTTAAGCCTGTATAGTCAACTTTTATATGTAAAACTGGTATTAGAAAATTATATTGTACGCTTATCTAATTATAGTAAAGATGCTAAGCTTTTAAGTGTTAGTAATTGATTTGCGAACGTAAATACAACTACTTTATTAATAAACTTTATAAACATAAATTCAATTTATTTTAAAACTATTTGTTTAGATAAATTAGATAAAGATCTACCATTTTTAAAAGTACTAAATGTGAAATTTTATTTAGTTAAACATTTTAATTGGTTAAATAGTGCTAATTTTATAAGTAATTGTATAAAATGTAGTTTCATTAATGAAAGTAATTTGAAAAGTGTTTTAAAAGAAGTGGTAAAATTATTGTTTTTTCAAATAGGCTTTAAAAAAGTTGTTTACAATAATAAAGGCATTGTTTTACTAAAGCTTAAAGGATTTAAACTTGAAATTTCTGGATGTTTTGGTAACAATAAAGGACAAATGAGTAAAGTTTTAAAACACACTAAAGGTACTGTTTCGCTACTTGAATTGAATAGTTATGTTGAGTATGACTGTATTCAAATTTATTCAAAGTCAGGTGTGAATAATTTCAAAATATGATTATTTTATACCGAAAAAAGATGTTAATATGTCCTTTTATTTAAATAGAAAATCCCATAATCGATATAAGAAAAACTTAAATTACAAATGTCATATTTTAAAATTTGGATGTTTTGGTATAAAAGCTGTAGACTTTGGTGTATTAACAAAAACAGAAAATATTTCTTTGCAGAGATTGTTAAATAAAGAAATAAAACTAGTTTCAAAAAAGTTTGGTACAATAAAATTTTGAAACTTAGTCTTTATGAATTCAACTGTTACAGCTTTGAGTCCTGAATCTAGAATGGGTAAAGGTAAAGGTAGTATATCTACACAATTTTGTTACATTAAACCAGGACAATTTTTGTTTGAGTTTTCAGGAGTTTCAAAACAACAAATGGTTCAAATATACAAAGTAGTAAAGCTGAAATTTCCTCTAAAAACAAAAGTAGTAAACTTTTGTTTTTAGAAATTTGAGAGGGAAAAACTCAAAGGTTGAGTGTTAGTTTGTCACATTAAAAGTTGCGGGTTCGAGTCCCGTTTCCCTCGCACAAACTTTTTAATTGGTTTAATAAGTATAAAACTATTATATGATAATTATAATGTCAATTTTTTTTAATAAATGAATTTTTCGTTGAATATTCTCAACAAACCATAAAGATATCGGAACTTTATATTTACTTTTTGGTACGTTTTCTGGTATACTAGGAGGTTTTATGTCACTTTTGATGCGAATTGAATTGTCTCAACCAGGAAATCATCTTTTTTTAGGAAATCATCAAGTATATAATGTTTTAGTTACAGCTCATGGTTTTTTAATGGTTTTTTTTATGGTTATGCCTATTTTAATAGGGGGATTCGGTAATTGAATGGTACCCATTATGATAGGAAGTCCCGATATGGCTTTTCCTAGACTTAACAACATTAGTTTTTGATTACTTCCTCCTTCTTTATGTCTATTGCTTGCTTCTGCTTTAGTAGAAGTTGGAGCAGGAACTGGTTGAACAGTTTACCCTCCTCTAAGTTCAATCCAAAGTCATTCTGGAGGTGCAGTTGATCTAGCAATATTTAGTTTGCATTTAGCAGGAGCCTCTTCAATTCTAGGAGCAGTAAACTTTATTTCTACAATAATAAATATGCGTAATCCTGGACAAAGTATGTATAGAATGCCTTTGTTTGTATGATCTATTTTTGTTACTGCATTTATTTTACTTTTAGCAGTACCAGTTTTAGCAGGTTCCATTACAATGCTTTTAACTGACCGTAATTTTAACACAGCATTTTTTGATTCATCTGGTGGTGGAGATCCTCTTCTTTACCAGCACTTATTTTGATTTTTTGGACATCCAGAAGTATATATCTTAATTTTACCAGCTTTTGGTATAATTAGTCATGTTATTTCAACCTTTTCACAAAAGCCAGTTTTCGGGTATATTGGAATGGTCTATGCAATGGTTTCTATTGGAATTTTAGGATTTATTGTATGAGCTCATCATATGTATACTGTTGGGTTAGATGTTGATACAAGAGCATATTTTACTGCTGCTACTATGATCATAGCAGTACCTACAGGTATAAAAATATTTAGTTGGATAGCTACAATGTGAGAAGGTTCTATTCATTTAAAAGTGCCTATGCTTTTTGCAATAGGTTTTGTGTTTTTATTTACTATTGGAGGGTTAACTGGTATTGTTTTAGCAAATTCTGGTTTAGACATTAGTTTACATGATACATATTATGTTGTAGCTCACTTCCATTATGTACTTTCTATGGGAGCAGTATTTGCTATTTTTGCAGGATTTTATTATTGGTTTGGTAAAATTACAGGTTTACAGTATCCTGAGATTTTGGGTCAAATTCATTTTTGAGGTACTTTTATAGGTGTTAATGTAACGTTTATGCCTATGCATTTTTTAGGTTTAGCAGGTATGCCACGTCGGATTCCAGATTATCCTGATGCGTATGCAGGGTGAAACACAATTGCATCTTTTGGATCATATACTTCTTTTTTAAGTACATTAGTTTTTTTTTATTTAATTTATGTTTCTTTAACAACACATAATGTGTGTACAATTTCTCCTTGAAACTTCGACTCTAAAACATCATTAGGATCTAGTACTATAGAGTGGGTAGTTTCATCTCCTCCAGCATATCATACTTTTGAAGAAACTCCTTTAGTTTGTGAAACGCTTAAAAGTAAAAATTAATTAAAATTATGGTAAAAAGTTTTCTGTTAACTATTAAATATTTGTTTGTTTATTTCTTTTTTTGTACTTTAGAGTTTTCTAAATGTGATGCACCAGAAAATTGACAGTTAGGATTTCAAGATCCCGCAACACCCATTATGGAAGGTATTGTAAATTTACATCACGATTTAATGTTTTTTTTATGTACCATTTTAATTTTTGTAACTTGAATGTTGGTACGTACATTATGGCATTTTGAATGAAATAAAAATCCTGTTTCTTCCTCTTTAACTCATAGTACTTTAATTGAAATTATTTGAACTACAACTCCTGCAGTAATCTTACTTGTAATTGCAATCCCATCTTTTTCATTACTTTATGCAATGGATGAAGTTATATCTCCTGCAATAACAATTAAAACATTAGGACGTCAGTGATACTGAAGTTATGAATATTCTGATTACGTTAATGAAACAGATGAAGTTATCTCTTTTGATAGTTATATGTTACCGGAAGATGAACTTGGATTAGGTCAACTAAGATTATTAGAAGTGGATAATCGAGTGGTAATTCCTGTAAATACACACGTACGAATTATTGTCTCTGCCACTGATGTTTTACATAGTTGAGCAGTACCTTCGTTGGGTGTTAAGTGTGATGCAATTCCAGGTCGTTTAAATCAAATTTCCGTATTCGTAAAACGAGAAGGAATATATTATGGTCAATGTAGTGAATTGTGTGGTATAAACCATGGATTTATGCCAATTGTAGTTGAAGTTGTTTCACTTCCTAATTATATAGCTTGAATTTATAACAAACTAGGTAGTTAAAATTATGAGATTTTCGTTATCTCAAATTTTGTTACTTATTTTATGTTTTGGTATGTTCTTTTGATTTAAACCATCGTATTTACAAGCCTTTTTAAATAAGGTAAATTACATACTGAAGACCAAAAAAACGAATTAAAAATGACTTCTTTATTAAAAGTTTCCAAAGTTGTTCAACGACATCCATTTCATCTTGTTGATCCAAGCCCTTGGCCTTTTGTAGCTTCAATATCTGCTTTTTGTTGTGCTACGGGTTTAGTTATGTACATGCATGCGTATAAAGGCAGCGGTTTTGTTTTAACTACAGGTTTTTTTACTTTAATAACAACAATGTTTGTTTGATGACGCGACGTTGTACGTGAATCAACTTTTGAAGGACATCATACAGGTATTGTACAGAGAGGTTTAAGGTACGGAGTTATTTTATTTATAGTATCTGAAGTACTTTTCTTTTTTGCTTTCTTTTGAGCTTTTTTTCATAGTAGTTTAGCGCCTACAATTGAAATTGGTTCAATTTGACCTCCAAAAGGAATAAAAGTATTAAATCCATGAGAAATACCCTTTTTAAATACATTAATTTTACTTCTTTCAGGGTCTACTGTAACTTGAGCGCATCATGCTATAGTTTCTAATTGTAGAACGCAAGCTATTTTAAGTTTAATTTTAACTATTTTTTTAGCTGTTATTTTTACAAGTTTTCAAGGTTTTGAGTATAGTATAGCTAGTTTTAGATTATCCGATGGTATTTATGGTTCTACATTTTATATGGCAACTGGGTTTCATGGTTTTCATGTTTTTGTAGGTACTTTATTCTTATTCGTATGTTTAATACGTTTGATAAAATATCAATTAACTCAACAACACCATTTTGGATTCGAAGCAGCAGCTTGATATTGGCATTTCGTAGACGTAGTTTGATTATTCTTATTTGTTTCTATTTATTGATGAGGAGGTTGTTAAAAATTTAAAAATATGTTTATTAGATACTTTACTTTAGCTATTTTAGTACTTTTAATACTAATTTTTCGTGGTATTTTACTTTTAAATGAAGAAACTTTAATACTAATTTGTTTTATAATTTTTTCTTGATTATTTAGTCAAAATGTAGGAGACTCAACTAAACAGAGTTTAGTCGAACGTAGTTCTAGTATTAAATATACTATACATGACTCCTTAAAAGAAGTTACTTTTTCTTTAAGTACTGTAATAAGTGTTAGACACAAACTTTGAGAGCTGTTTTACAACTTTAAAACATTAGTAAATCATTATTTAAAGTTTGTAAGTTTAATAATTTCTTACTTTGGTAACTATAGTATTCAAGTTTCAAAATTACCTTTTCCTAAACGTTTACAGTTTATTTTTAGGTTAGAAAACCAAATTGTAAAGTTATTATCGCTAATTTTAGTAAAGAAACTGCAAAAAGTTGTTGAATTAAAACACTTTTTTATGTCCGAACTTAATAACCCTCATTTTTTGTGTCAATACAAAATAAGCATTAGAGAACATATACAAAACATAAAAGTGCAGTAAATTTCCGTAGCTTTTTAATATAATTTTTATGCGAATATAGATAAATGGTATATCATTATTTTTCCAAATTAAAGTTGCGGGTTCGAGTCCCGTTTTTCGCTAAAATGGTGTGTCGCCAAATAGGTAAGGCACTGGCTTTTGATGCTATCATGTTATAGGTTCGAGTCCTATCACACCAGAAAAACTCGCTTGGTGAAAGTAAGGTAAACACGATGGATTTAAAATCCATTCTCTATGAGTTACCGGTTCGAGTCCGGTAGCGAGTATATTACTAGTTAATAAAACTTAACATATTTATTATGCGTATACTTAAACGTCCTATTATAGCAATTTTTAATGATCATCTTATAAATTACCCAACTCCTATAAATATACATTATGCTTGAAACTTTGGCTTTCTTTCTTCTATTTGCTTAATTATACAAATTGTAACTGGAATTTTTTTAGCTATGCATTATACTCCACATGTGGATTTAGCATTTATAAGCATAGAACATATAATGAGAGATGTAAACTTCGGATGATTATTACGTTATGCACATGCTAATGGCGCATCAATGTTTTTTATAGTAGTATATATACATTTATTCAGAGGGTTATACTTTGGTTCGTATATTTTTCCCCGTCATTATGTTTGAGTTGTAGGCGTAATAATTTTTTTCTTAATGATTATTACAGCTTTTATAGGTTATGTTTTACCATGAGGACAAATGAGTTTGTGGGGTGCTACAGTTATTACAAATTTAGTTTCCGCCGTACCAATAGTTGGAAGTTCAATTGTATCATGACTATGAGGAGGTTTTTCTGTCGATAATGCAACATTAAATCGATTTTTTAGTTTACATTATTTGTTACCTTTTGTATTAGTAGCAGCAAGTTTAGTACATTTAGCAGTTTTACACCAACATGGATCAGGTAACCCTTTGGGCATAGACTCTGCTGTTGATAAAGTACCTATGTACCCTTATTTTATTGTGAAAGATTTTTTGGGTTTAGTATTTTTTATGGTGTTTTTTTCTTTTTTTTCTTTTTTTTCTCCAAATTTATTAGGTCATGCAGACAATTATATAGAAGCTAACCCAATGGTTACCCCAGCTCATATCGTTCCTGAATGATATTTTCTACCTTTTTATGCTATATTACGAAGTATTCCGCATAAGTTAGGAGGAGTTGTAGTGATGGTATCTTCAATTTTTGTATTAGCATTACTTCCTTGAATACACAGTACTGAAATAAGAAGTTCGCGTTTTCGTCCAATTTATCGTTTCTTTTATTGGACTTTTTTTACTTCTTGTTTAATATTAGGTTGAATTGGCGGAATGCCAGTGGAGAATCCTTACGTTTTCATAGGTCAAATTGCAAGTATATATTACTTTTTATACTTCATTTTTATTTTACCTTTATTAGGTAAATTAGAAAATTTTCTAATTAAATTTGCAGTTTACTAAAGTTCCTACCTAATTTTGTATAGTTTTAATTAAAACTATACAAAATTAGGTAGGAACTTACTTTCAATTTACAATAATATGTAGATAGCAGGACTCGAACCCGCACAACTGTTATAAGTTACTAGATCCTAAATCTAACATGTTTACCAATTTCATCATATCTACTGTTTATAATAACTAAGACTTAATTCTAACAAATTTAGTACCTCCCGCTGAATCACGTATTAACTGATTTGAAATCAACTGTTTTTTTAGATTTGCTCTTTGATGCATTGTTAAAACAATAACACCAATCATGGCAATTAGTAAAATAAGTCCAGACATTAAAAACATAAAACTATATTTGGTGTATAAGACATTACCTATAATTTCTATGTTATCTAAGCTTTTATTTTTAAAAATTCAGTTAGTTCAAGAATAGTTAATTTGGGATATACTGTTTACTGTTTCAAAGTTTATCCCAATAGTCATAAAAATTTGAAGAAGAAAAATAGAAATAATTAATGTACTCAAAATTATAACAAATCAAATGTTAAGTTTTGAAGTTGTAAATTTAATGTTAAGCATCATAACCACAAATAAAAAAAGAACTGCAATTGCTCCTACATAAACAATAAGTAATAAAAATGCTAGAAATTCTGCACCTAATAAAATTAAAATACCAGTTATGTTGCAAAAAACGATAATTAAAAATAAAACGGAGTGTACAGCATTTGATAAACTTATTACCATAATAGAAGAAATAACAGCGAAACTAGAAAAGAAATAAAACAAGTAAAGTTCGTAGTTCATAAATTTGTCTTTTGTAGAAGCGAAAAACGGGACTCGAACCCGCAACTTTAACCATGGCAAGGTTACACTCTACCTGTTAAGTTATTTTCGCATGTGGTTTGTAAAAAGTGTGGGCGAAAGGAGTTCGATACGGTTGAACAATAGATTGTGATTCTACAAGTTGCGGGTTCGAGTCCCGTTTTTCGCCTAATAACAAATTTTTAAGAACTTAATATTTTATATTTAATTAAAGATATAGCTTTTCCTGGACTTAGACCTTTAGGACATACTTTACTACAATTCATAATTGCATGACAACGAAATAAACGCATTTTATGATTTAAAAAACTCAATCTTTGAATAGTATTGTTATCTCTACTATCAGCAATCCATCTGTATGCTTGTAAAAGTATTGCAGGACCTAGATATTTATCTTGATTCCACCAATAACTAGGGCAACTAGAAGAGCAACAAGCACATAGTATACATTCATATAAACCATCTAACTCTAGTCTATCACTTTTAGACTGTAAAGACTCTTTCAATGAAAAAATATTGGATGTATTTAATCACGGACTGATAGATTTATATTGAGCGTAAAAATTTGACAAATCTGGTACTAAGTCTTTTATAACATACATATGCGGTAAAGGGTAAATTGTTATATATTTTTCTTTACCTTTTAATAATTTTAAACAAGCTAAAGCATTTAATCCATTGATATTCATTGCACAACTTCCACAAATACCTTCGCGGCATGAACGTCTAAATGTTAAAGTTGAATCTTGAGTACTTTTTATTTGAATTAACGCATCTAAAACCATTGGACCACAATTTTGAAGTTTAACAGGATATATAGTAAATCAAGGTTGATAGTGAAAGTAAGGATTTCATCTATAAATTCGCAAAAATTTGCTAAAATTTTTATTTGTTGATAAATTTATGTTTAAGCTACTATTATTTTTTAGAAACATATTAAAAAAATATTTTATTTAAAGTTATAATTTGTAGTATAATTAAAGTTATTCACACAACATTAATTAATAAATCGTATTTATTAATAAGTAAGTTAAAATCTCAAACTATATGACGTATACCATTAAGAAGATGGTACAATAAGTTTAATATTATAACAAAAATTAAAAGAAAAAACAGAATAAAATTTATGTAATTACTTAAGTTAAAAAACATAAAAGATACTCATCAAACATTAAACTGCAGTAGATATGTACTAAACCATAAAAAAGTAATCAATACTACACCTGAAATTCTATGTCATATTGAAAATAAAGAAGAATTTTGGGGTAAGTAAATAGTAAAATGGGGTGAAATAGGTCTGTTGAATGACTTTTGCATAAAAAATTTTAGTTTGAAATTGTCTAAAACGAGATTCGAACTCGTAACTCAAGGGTTTTCAACCCAATGCTCTACCATTGAGCTATCTAGACTTTAATAGTATTTACTTAGGGTAACAGGACTCGAACCTGTAATTTTTTGTACCCAAAACAAACGCATTAACCTTTACACTATACCCTAATTAATCTTTTACATATGTATAAATAAAAAGCTTTTTATGTAAACATAATTAAAAAAGCCATCATTAAAGCAAATAAAGCGACAGCTTCAGTTAAAGCAAAACCTAAAATTGTGTAACTAAACAATTGTTGTTTTAAAGAAGGATTACGAGCATAAGCCATAACTAATGAACCAAAAACAATTCCTACACCAGCACCTACACCAGTTAATCCTATTGTTGCTAAACCAGCACCAATCATTTTTGCACTTTGTAATGTAATATTCATATTATAAGTTTTTTGTTAATTTAACCTCTCAGTTAAATAAGGCTAGAATCGGACTCGAACCGATATTTTAAGATTTGCAATCTTACACATAACCATTTTGTTATCTAGCCTTTTTGCGTAACGAAAGTAGGATTCGAACCTACGACTTATGGATTATGATTCCAACGTTCTAGCCACTAAACTATTTCGTCGTTAAATGTATCGTTTCTTTCTTTTACGACAACCATTATGAGGAAAAGATGTTAAATCTTGTAATGAAAGGATTTTCAAATTAAACTGCTGAAACGTTTTAACAATTAATCTTTTTGATTTACTTAAACCTTTTATTTTTACATGTAAAAATAAAAAGTGATGTTGTTGTATATAATTAATTAAGCGAATTGTTGAAGTATGAATCAAAGAAGATACTGTTTTTTTCAAACCTGACGATTTTAAAGAACCTGTAGAAGTTCAAAACACAACAGAGCCTTCTAAATCTGTTATTGAATATATTATATTATTTGTTGTAAATAGTACAAATACAATAGCTGTTTTTTTTAATTGTAACTGCATTTTTTTTATTAATTTCTTAACTTAACAAATCAAGGTTTTCGCATTAGTAATATACTTGATAGAAATAAAACTACGTTTGAGTTCAGAATGGGATCAGGTATTAATTTTTTTATTCTTTAAGTTAAGTCAAGTTTTGTACTACTCTCATTCCAAAGCTCCTTTGTATCACTCATAAAAGAAACCAATAAGTAATACACTTAAAAAAGTTATCATAGTTCAAAAACCTAACAAAGGTAAATTATTTAAAACAATAGATCAAGGAAATAAAAAACTTATTTCTAAATCAAAAATAAGAAAAAGAATAGCTACTAAATAAAATCTAACATCAAATGTTGCTCTAGCATCATCAAAAGGATTAAAACCACATTCATAAGCGCTTACTTTTTCTTGATTCGCTTTTTGAAACACTAAAAAGTAAGACAAAAAAAATATAACAAATGAAAGAATCATAGAAACTAACAAAAACAGTAAAATATTGTAATATTCTAAAAATAAAATATTCATAAAACTTTAATTTTATTATTAATTAGGAAGTCAATCTAAACTCAGTAGCAAACCTGAAGTTAAAAACACTCAACTTAAAGATAAAGGAAGAAAGATTTTTCACCCTAAACGCATTAATTGATCATAACGATATCTAGGAAATGATGCTCTTACTCAAATAAAACCAAACAATAATAACGCTGTTTTTAAACTAAATCATATTACAGGCGGGATTCAATACAGTAATAAAAAATTGAATGGAGGTAGTCAACCACCAAAAAATAACAACGTCGTCAAACTGCACATTAAAATCATATTTGCATATTCACCTAAAAAAAACAAGGCGAAGCCCATAGCAGAATATTCTACGTTATAACCCGCAACAAGTTCTGCTTCTGCTTCAGGTAAATCAAAGGGAGCTCTATTTGTTTCAGCTAATATAGAAATATAAAATAAAATCAATACAGGAAAAAAAGGGACTGCATATCAAGTTAGTTGTTGAGCTAAAACAATTTGTGTAAGATTTAATGTACCTGAACAAATAAGTATATTTATCAAAATAAGTCCTATGGAGACTTCATAAGAAACCATTTGAGCTGCCGAACGTAGTGCTCCTAAAAATGCATATTTTGAATTACTTGATCAACCTGCAGTAATAATACCATACACACCTAGTGAAGAGATCGCTAATATGTACAACATACCCATATTTATGTCAGAATATACAGAACCTTCATTAAATGGTAATACACATCAAGATGCTAAAGCTAAGAAAAAAGTTATTATGGGTGCTAAAATAAAGATTATTAAATTAGCGCTTGAAGGTAAAACTGTTTCTTTGATGAATAGTTTTAAACCATCCGCAAGAGGTTGTAGTAAACCAAACACCCCAACTACGTTAGGTCCTTTTCGACGTTGCATAGAAGCCATGACTTTACGTTCAGCTAAAGTCATGTAAGCTACAGCTATTAATAAAGGTAAAATTATTGTAATAATTTGTAAAAAAATAAAAAGTATGAACATATTAAATATTTTAAAAAAGTAGTGAGATATGTGTTGAAAAAATTAATAAAAGTTCTAAATCCAAAAATAAAAAACTTGATAAAACTGTAAAAAGAGATAAAAGCATAGAGTTTAACTTATTTAATGGATAAGTAACCATTAAACTTTGAGTTTTATCAAAATACATAAGTTTTATTAGTCTAATATAATAAAAACAAGTTATACAACTCATTATAACAGAGAAAAACGATAAACTATATAAGTTACTTTGTAAAGCAATTAGTAAAACGAAAACTTTAGAAAAAAAGCCAAGTAAAGGAGGAATGCCTGCCATAGAAAATAACAGTAATGTTAAAGAAAAAGTTAACGTTGAGTTTATTTCAAATAGAGAAATTAAATCTTTAATATAACGAATTTGATAATGAACAGGAAAATAAAAATAACGCAAACTTATCAAAAACGCAAAGACACCGAATGTTAAAATTATATACACTAAAACATAAAATATTACACTAAAAATACTTTCTAGTTCACCTGTACTAAAACCAAGTAAAATAAATCCTACATGGTTTATGGAACTGTAAGCTAGAAAACGTTTTCATTTATTTTGTGCAAAAGCACCAAATGTGCCTACAAAAATAGATAAGTAAGTACAAAAAAAAATAATTTTTTGTCAAGAATAAAAAAAGTCTTGAAATCCTAAAAAACAAAATCGTAAGAATAAAACTAAAATGGATAATTTAGGTAATATTGAAAAAAATAAAGTTGATGACGTGGGTGCACCTTCATAAACATCAGGAGATCAAACATGAAAAGGAGCAGAACTAATTTTAAACAGTAACGAAATACATATAACTAATGAACCAAATATAATTCCCGAATTTAATACAGTATCGCCAAGTAACAATCCACTAAAAAGTTTCATATAATCATCAAAACCTGTTAAACCTGTTAAACCATACAAGATTGATGAACCAAATAGTAATAAGGCTGAAGAAAATGCACCTAAAATGAAATACTTCAAACCTGATTCAGTAGAAAACTCTGAAGTACGTTTAAAACTTGCTAGTATGTAAAGTATTAAACTTTGACATTCGATAGATAAGTACATAGAAAGTAAATCACAAGATTTAACTATAAAAATCATAGATACGACAGCCAATAAAGATAGAACTCAGTATTCAAATGAATTTAATTTTTCATATGTTGCATAAAATAATGATAACAAAACTCAAACTATAAAACTGACCAATAATATTAATTTGATACCATATATAAAAAAATTATATGTTAATAACTGATTTCAAATAAATATATCGAAATCAGAAGAAAAAAATAAAATTAATATTGAAATTAAACTTACTTGAATACATAATCAAGCAAGGTTTAAGCTTATATTTGGATAACCTTTTTTTAAAGAAGTACTAAATAAAACACCATAAACAAGTAAAAAGTTTATACAAATTAACATATAAATCTCTGAAAGAATTGAACAAAAATCATAAATAGAAATAAACATTTACTTTTTAGTTATAATAAGAAATCCAAAATTAAGTAAAGCATCTCCAAACTTAAGAGACGTAAAAACAATAAGTATAATATGCAAGTAGCTTTATCATGAATGTAATCATTAACAATTGATTCTAAACCTAACTTCAAGTGAACCAAAATAATACCATAAATTAAAACAATAATTTCAAAATCGTAAAAAATACCGGGCAACATTAACAAACCAGAAAGTCGAATAATTCACCAGGATAACTTAAAATAGCTTGCGTTTAACATCATACAAAAGTTTAAAATTTATTTTTTAACATAATTTAATTGTTCAATCAAGTTAAAAACAGAAATGTGAAACTCATTTAAAATAACTTCTGGATACACCCCAATTCATAAGACTGGTAAAGCAATGGAGCCTAAGATAAAAAATTCACGACGTGAAACATCCTGAAAAACATTAAAATATTCTAACTTTAAAGAACCAAATACTACACGATTAAATAATCAAATGGAATAAGCAGCACTTAAAATTATACCTAGACCAGAAAAAAAAGTTAAAAAAGTACTTGATTGAAATAAACTCAAAAATATCAACAGTTCACCGACAAAACTACTTGTACCAGGAAATGCAATATTTGAAAAAGTAAAAAATAAAAATAAAGTTGTAAAAATTGGCATAACTTGAACTAATCCACTATAATATTTTATTGTACGTGTATGGTATCGATCATATAATATACCTACGCACAAAAATAATGCACTGGAAACTAAACCATGGCTAATCATAAGCAATATACTTCCTTCAATGCCTTGAAGATTTAAAGTAAACATACCCATTGTTACAAAACCCATATGAGAAATAGAAGAGTACGCTATTATTTTTTTTAAATCTACCTGTCTAAGTGTTGTTAAAGATGCATACACAACTGCTATTAAACTTAAGATAAAAATAAAAGGAGTGAAAAATATAGTTGCTGTTGGAAATAAAGTTATAGAAAATCTTAAAAAACCGTATCCTCCTAACTTTAATAATATACCTGCTAATATAACAGATCCACCTGTAGGTGCTTCCGCATGAGCTTCCGGAAGTCAAATATGAAAAGGTATCATAGGTACTTTAACAGCAAAACTTAAAAAAAACGTTAGTCATAAGATTACTTGTTTTTTTCCAGAAAATTCTGAATGTCAAAGTATTTGTAAATCTGTTGTTCCAACTTGGAAATAAATAATTAAAATACCTAAAAGCATTAAAATAGAACCTAATAACGTGTATAGAAAAAATTGATAAGCTGCACGAATTTTACGTTCACGTGATCCCCATACACCCACTATTAAAAACATGGGCATTAAAACACTTTCAAAAAAAATATAGAAAAGAAATAAATCTAGTACACAAAAAACTTGAATCAAAAAAAATTCTAATAATAAAAAACATACTAAGTACTCTTTTAGATAATAAGTAACAGAACTTCAACTTATAAGTATGCAAATAGATGTTAAAAAAGCTGTTAAAATAATAAAAAACAAAGATATACCATCAACTCCAATAGTATAGTATAAATTAAACAAAGGTAGTCAGTTTATTGTATAAAAAAACTGAAAAGAATCAAAACTTGAATCAAAACTAAGTCACATTAACAATGATAATACAAATGTAAAACAAGAAAATATTAGAGCTACATTGCGGCAAAGGAAAGTGTTTACATTGGGAATTAACGATAAAGTTAAAACACCAAACAAAGGCATGATGGAAGTAAGTATAAGAATCATAGTAAATTAATAAAACTTTTAATGTTAACTTTTAAACAAAAACAAAAAGTATACAAAATATGCCTATCAAGTAAGAATTAAATTCAATATCAAGCATAAACCCAGGAACAAAAAAAGTAAAAAAGACAAGAAAACCATAAACCATAAAAAATATGTAATGACTAAGTTGTCCTGTTTGCAAACTTGTAACTTTATGTGATAAAAAAGGAACTAAAAGTGATACACCAAAAGGCCCAAAAAGTTCTATAAATCCGCGATCTAAATTTTTAAATGAAGTTAAATACCCAAAGTTTAATAAGGATTTAACTAAAAATATGTTGTACACTTTATCTCAGTACCATTTTTTGTTTAAGATAAAAGCAAACTGGTAAAACAATGTATTATACTTAAAGTTGTTGTAAAAAAATAACGGAAAAATATGCAATAAAGATATAAAAAATATACCAAAAGTACTTACAAAAAAAGGAATTCATTTTATATAGGTTAACAAAAATTCTGCTTCTAAAACACATGAATTTTTCGGCAAAATAAAAATTGATGAACCTCAAAAATCAGAACCTAAACCTATAAAAATATCTTTTGTTAAATAACCTACAAAGACACTACCTAGACCTAAAAGCATTAAAGGCAATAACATTAACAAGGAAGATTCGTGCAACACAGATAATTTTGTACGTACGATGTTAGAGTTATTCAAAAATGTTAAGTATATTAAACGAAAAGAATAAAAAGCTGTAAAAAAAACTGAGATAGTGCCCAATCAACAAGCAAAAGGAGCGTAAGACAAATTTAAGTTTGTATAACTAGAAACTTGTGACAATTCCAAAATAAAATCTTTAGAATAAAACCCTGTTAAAAATGGAAAGCCTATTAACGCTAAGGAACCCGCTAACATTAAAGAATAAGTTATGGGTAAAAATAAAACTAAGGATCCCATACGACGCATGTCTTGTTCATCACTAACAGCATGAATTACAGAACCCGCACTTAAAAATAACAATGCTTTAAAAAAAGCGTGGTTTGCTAAATGAAAAATACTAACATGATAACTTGATAAACCACAAGCGAAAATCATATAACCAAGTTGACTACACGTTGAATATGCAATTACACGCTTTAAATCATTTTGAAATGTTCCAGTCATCGCAGCAAATAAAGCTGTCAAAGACCCAAATATAGTAAGTATAAATAAGGAAAAAGGAGCGTACTCTAAAAAAACCGAAAATCGAATCATTAAAAATACACCTGCTGTAACCATTGTAGCTGCATGAATTAATGCTGAAACAGGAGTAGGTCCTTCCATTGCATCCGGTAATCAAGTATGTAAACCTAACTGGGCCGACTTTCCTATTGCTCCAATAAATAAAAAAATTGTGATTAATGATAAACTGTGTATCTTGATACCTAAAATACTAAAGTAATAATTGGAAAAAAGCGATGTACAAGCAAATATCGTACTATATTCAACAGAATGAAAAGTATAAAAAGTAGTTAAAATACCCAATATTAAACCAAAATCACCTATACGATTAACAAGCAAAGCTTTTATAGCTGACTGATTTGCTGCTAGTCTAGTATGTCAAAAATTTATTAATAAATAAGAGGCTAAACCTACACCTTCTCAACCTAAAAATAGTTGAACTAAATTATCTGAAGTTACTAAAACTAACATAAAAAAGGTAAAAATTCCTAAGTACGCCATAAAACGAGGAACATGAGGATCTTCTTCCATATATTTTATAGAATAAATATGTACTAAACTTGAAACAACTGTAACTACAATCAACATTACAGACGTAAGACCATCAAATAAAAACCCTCAATTTATTAATAATGTACCTGAATTAATTCAGGAAAATAAAGTTATAAAACAGGGTAAACCTGATAACCCTACTTCATAAAATATAAAAAAAGAAAGGAGCATGGAAAAAAGTATGCATGTACTGGAAAGTAAAGAAGATCCATAATAACCGATCCACCGACCTGCTAAACCTGAAATAATAGCACTAAACAAAGGTAATATAATAATAAGTAAATACATATTGATAACATAGCTTTTTAATTAGCAGTACAAATAAAATTATAAGTTTTAGGAGTTAAAAAAATATTGTTCAAAGTAATACTACTACAGTACAAAGATGTAAAAAAAATTGAATTAAACACATACGTGTCAATTTTGCATAAATCTAATAAAGGATTTTTACCAGTATTTAATAAAACGAAGTTGTTAAAAAACATAAACTTTATTGATGAAAGACCCTCATTCAACGTTTTGTTTAATACACTCTGTTTAGACAAAAATAACTGTTTTATACTTTCGTTTTCAATTTGATTTTGTTCTATAATTAAAGATCGCGCTTTTAAAGACTTTAAAAAAGTAGGAAGAAAGTAGTGAGATAACAATCCGTATAAAATAACAAAAACAATAAATAATCAAAAAAATTGAGTAAAAACTATAGTACGATCTAATTGTGGCATTTTTTAGTATTTTTTAATGCATATCTAAAACATCATTTAAGTAAATGCATGTTAATAATGTAAATACATAAGCCTGTAAACCTGCAATTCCAAGCTCAAGTCCTATTAAAGCGATTAATAAACCTAAAGGTATAATATGAAAAATAGCTAACAAACCACCCGCAGAAAGCATGGTTCATGCAAAACTTGCGATGATTTTTAAAAGAGTGTGTCCTGAAGTCATATTTGCAAAAAGACGAATTGACAATGTAAATACTTTTATGATATAAGAAATAAATTCAATTGTAACAAGTAACGGAACAATAAATAAAGGAACTCCTCTAGGCAAAAATAAGGAGAAAAATTTAATTCCATGTGTTTTAAAACCAACTATGTTTATCCCAATAAATATAGACAACGCTAAACTAAATGTAAATATTATATGACTAGTTACTGTAAAACTATACGGTACCATACCTACTAAGTTACACGTTAACAATAACAAATGTAATGTAAAAATAAAAGGAAAAAATTTTTCTCCTTTACTTCCCAAGTTGTCTCGAATCATACTTGAAGTTACTTCATATATTACTTCTTTTATAGATTGTAAAGAAGCAGGAACTAAACTTACTTTATAAAAAGATAAGTTAAGTAAAAAAACAATTATCACTGATGATAGTAACAGAAATACGGTTGAATTAGTAACAGAAAAATTTAACCCTAAAAAATTTAAAGGCAGTATTGTAATAATTTCAAATTGTTCTAGAGGACTTGCTATAAAAAGTATCAT